ATATAATATATTATAATTATATTGTATATTGACAATTCCAAAAAACTTATCATACTATCAGCATAGTATGCTGATGGTCGGGCGGATCTGCCCCCATCGTCTAGCGGTTCAGGACATCTCTCTTTCAAGGAGGCAGCGGGGATTCGACTTCCCCTGGGGGTAGGGTACTACGAAAGGAAGTTGATCATGGATTATAACTAAACCTAGAATTAATTCTTCCTGGGTCGATGCCCGAGCGGTTAATGGGGGCGGACTGTAAATTCGTTGACAATATGTCTACGCTGGTTCAAATCCAGCTCGGCCCAATAATTCGCCGTTCCATTGAATACGATTTAACCAGTTTAATTTGTCCTCCAGAATATAGAAATGCCCTATCCGTCAAAATAAAGATCAACCATTTTTTTGATCTATCCATATATATTTTTTTTTAATTAGTCATTTTTGACAATAAAAAAAAAAAAAAAGAGCCACCGGTTACTAGTAATTATTGCTATAGTTCATATCCATGTGGATATGATATCAGTATATCATTTTTGTTTCTGTTACAACACGACGAGACGAATAGAATGTTCTTATGAAACCATAAGAATATATATGCCATATGAAACCATAAGAATATGTATGCCATACACCTCGCTGGGATTGTAGTTCAATCGGTCAGAGCACCGCCCTGTCAAGGCGGAAGCTGCGGGTTCGAGCCCCGTCAGTCCCGAACTAGGATCCGATGAATTTATCAATTCATCTCCCACTTTTTACAGAAAAGTGGGACAGGGAGCAAGATCTAAGAATCCTTATTTTTTTTTTTTTTTTTTCGTTTCACATTGATATTTTTATATTTATCATCAGACAAAAGAAATGCGGGAATTTTCATTTCTTTCACTACGGAATAGTACCGATTGATAAGGAAGAGACATATCTAGATTGATTGGTACGATCGGTTATATTACTCTATGTCAGTATTTTAAGAGATACCATATTCGTTATTCATTTGACTTTATTTTTTGATTGTTCTTGCATAATGAAATGGAGTAGAGTGCCCATATTTTTACCAGGAGTACATACACAAATTGTATTCCTTTGTTGTACAATATACAATGAACTTAACATAATTACCTCGGCGGAACAGAGCGCCTTTTTTATTTTTAACTGCGCCCTTTTCCAACTCCGATTTGTGTATCCTCTATTTTTAATTAAAAAAATCTATCTCATTCAAATTGCATGCTAATTTTTTTATGTATGTGTTCTCCCCCAATCCAAGAAAGAGAAGAGGATATTATATTAATAATTAATATTAATTAAATCTATTAATTTATAATTTAAAATCATAAATTATATATAATATATAATAATTATAATATATAATAATCTTAATTAAAATTATTTAAAATTTTTTTTTCATAAATAATAAATAAAAGACCAAGCAAGGTACCCCTTTTTAGTAAATCTGTTGGAATATTAGATCTTTTAATCCGTCCTTTTTCCATCTCACTTATATTGTTTGGGTCTTAGGTGCGACCTGACCCATTGAATACCGGTCATCTGATACTTCGTCGGATACTTAAATTAATTGTCTGTATTAACTAAGTAGAACGAAGAAGGTAGGTTATAGAAAAGAAAGAATGGAAAAGGACGAAAAATTCAATAGCATTCTATATTGGAATTGGATTAGAAATTTAATTTTTGATTTAGTATGGATAAAAAGTCTTCCTATGTTATACTATTAAATTCTCGACAATTAATTGATTTGATAGATTAGATCTATTGTTATTCATAATATTTTGATCCATTTGGCATCATCAGGATACAATTAACTTATTGAATTTACAGGAATCAAATTTTTCATCTCTATGGGATTAGATCCCGAGTTATTACGAAACAAAAAAAATGAGATTATGGAAGTTAATATTCTCGCATTTATTGCTACTACACTGTTTATTCTAGTTCCTACCGCTTTTTTACTTATCATTTACGTAAAAACAGCCAGTCAAAATAATTAATTTTAATGAAACTAGAATTATTAGTTCTTGTCAATAATTGAAGAAATGATGAGATAGTGTGTAGAAATATAAATATAATATCTATAGTTTTTTCTACACACTATCCAATATTGTATACAGATATAATATAGGTTTATATAATATAAATCAATTTACAATTATGGTAGTGTCTCTAGAGTCCACTCCTCCCCCATACTACGAGCGAAAGGGAAAATGTAAAGACTACCATTAAAGCAGCCCAAGCGAGACTTACTATATCCATGTAAATTATGTCTCCTATCTCTATCAAGGAATGATTCCACTATGATTATTGATCAATAATCATAGTGGAATTAACGGCACAGAGTCAAAATGGGATTCTGATTTAAAACGATTGATGCTTCAAATCCAATGAAGCTAATCGTAACAAATTATCTATTATTGTATTGGATTTTCATTTTCGGTAGAAGCGAGCCGTAAGTACAAATACGATACATATACCCTTTCTTTCTTATATCAATAAT